GGTATTATTCTGGATACGGCAAAATCATTCTATTCGATCTAATAAGTATCTTGTGTCAGAATTTAGAAATTCTATGGCTCGAATCTTTAGTATTCTCTTATTTATCACCTCTGTCTACTATTTAGGAAGAATGCCGTCACCTACAGTCACTAAGAAACTGAAAGAGAAAGAAACTTCAGAAACGGAAGAGGGGGAAGAAAGAAAGGAAGAAAGCGATGTGGAAACAACTTCCGAAACGAAGGAGACTAAACAGGAACAAGAGGGATCCAACGAAGAAAACCCTTCCCTTTGCTCGGAAGAAAAGGAGGATCTGGACAAAATAGATGAAACGGAAGAGACCCGAGTGAATGGAAAGGAAAAAACAAAGGATGAATTTAACTTTCAAGGGGCACGCTATCAAGATAGCCCAGTTCATGAAGATTATGATCTGGATACCCATCAAGAGAATTTGGAATTGGGAAGACTGAAAGAAAAGAAAAATAAAAGTTATTATTGGTTTTGGGTTGAAAAAACTTTTGTCACTTTTTTTTTCGATTATAAACGATGGAATCGTCCATTACGATATATAGAAAATGATCAATTAGAAGATGCTTTACGCAATGAAATGTCACAATTTTTTTTTTATACATGTACAAGTGATGGGAAACAAAAAATATCCTTTATGTATCCTCCTAGTTTATCGACATTTTCAGAAATGCTAGAACGAAGAATTTCTTTGTACATAAGAGAAAAAATATATGACGAAAATCTTTCTAATTCTTGGATTTATACCAATGAAAAAAAAAAGTTAAATTTGAATAATGAATTGATAAATCGAATAAAAATTATAGAAAAAAATGAGGGATCTCCTAGTCTGGATAGGCTTGAAAAAAGAACCATATTATGCGATGATGAGAATAAAAAAAAATGCTTGCCAAAAGCATATGATCCTTTTTTCAACGGACCTTGTCGAGGAACACGAAAAAAACTCTATTCACATGCAATCATGAATCATTTAATTACTTATACAAATACAGAAGATTTAGTAGAAATTTTTTGGATAAATAAGATTCATGATCTACTTCTTAATGATTCCTTAGGAATTTACCGTCAATCATTTTTAAAAAAAACGGAAAAGTCCTTCATCTCAATTGATGAATTATCTTCTGAGTGCGGACACATTTTTAATTTTGAAAAATGTCCTTTATTGACAGAAGCAAAAATAATTGATTCAGAAAGTCAAGCAAAATCTTTGCAATTTGTATTCGATGTAATTACAAAAGATCAAAAAACAAAGAAAAAGAAAGATATTGGAATTAAAGAAGTCAGTAAAAAGGTGTCTAGATGGTCATACAAATTAACCGAGGATTTGTTGGAAGAAGAGGAAAAAGAAAATGAAGAAGAATTAGAAGAAGAAGAGCATGAGATTCATTCAAGAAGAGCCAAACGTGTTGTAATTTATAACGATAATGATCAAAATACCGATTCTATTTCTAGTACTAAGAATGCTAGTAACAATGAGAAAAATGATAATAAAACGGAAGAGGAAGAGGAAGAGGTAGCTCTGATACGTTACTCCCAACAATCGTGTTTTCGTCGCAATCTAATCAAAGGATCCATGCGCGCTCAAAGACGTAAAACAGTTATTTGGAACCTCTTTCAAGTAAATGCGCATTCCCCACTTTTTTTGGACCGTATAGACAAAACATCTTTTTTTTATTCTTTTCATATTAATGAAATGAAGAATCTTATTTTGAGGAATTGGATGGGTAGAGAACGAGAATCTGAATTTAAAATTTTAGATTCCCATTTTGAAAATAAAGAGACAAAAGAAGAAAAGGATAAAAAAGAACGTATAGAAATATCAGAAGCTTGGGATACCTTTGTATTTATTCAAGCAATAAGAGGTTTAATGTTAGTAATCCAATCTTTTTTTAGAAAATACATTATATTGCCTTCATTTATAATAGCTAAAAATATTTTACGTATGTTATTATTTCAATTCCCCGAGTGGTACGAGGATTTTAAGGAATGGAATAGAGAAATGCATATTAAATGCACCTATAATGGTGTTCAATTATCAGAAACAGAATTTCCCCAAGATTGGTTAACAGACGGCATTCAGATAAAGATTCTATATCCTTTCTGTCTAAAACCTTGGCGAAAAGCTAAGGTACGATCTCATCATAGAGATCGAGGAGATTCAAAATATAAAAACCAAAATTTTTGTTTTTTAACAGTCTGGGGAATGGAAGCAGAACTTCCCTTTGGTTCTCCCCGAAAACGACCTTCTTTTTTTGAACCTATTTATAAAGAACTCAAAAAAAGAAATAGAAGGGTAAAAAATAAGATTTTACAAGTTATAAACTTTTTGAAGGAAAGAATAAAATCCTTTATATTTATAAAAGTTAGAAAAGAAAAAACAAAATGGGTCACTAAAATATTTATAGTTATCAAACTCATAATGAAAAAATTGGAAAAAATAAATCCAATTTTTTTATTTGAGTTGAGGAAAGAAAAAGTATATGAAATGAAGGAAAACGAAAAAGATTTACAAAAAAATAAAAAGATTCTTCGCGAATCATCTGTTCGAATTCGACCAAAAAATTGGTTAAATTATTCACTAATAGAAAGAAGAATGAAAGATCTTTCTGATAAGACAATAAAAATCAGGAATCAAATAGAACGAAACGAAAAAGAAAAAAAAAAAGATATAGTTCTAATTTATGATAATAAAAGGCCGGAATCCTTGAAAATCTTAAAAAGGAAAAATATCCGATTAATGCGTAAATCGCACTACTTTATAAAATCATTCATTGAAAAGATATACATAGATATTTTACTATGTACCATTAGCATTCCTAAGATCAATGCACAACTTTTCTTTAAATCAAAAAAAAATATCTTTAATAAATCCATTTACAACAATAAAAGAAATAAAGAACAAGAAGGAATTGATGAAACAAATAAAAATACAATAAAAAAGTTGTTTTCAAATACTTATAGTACTGAGAATAGGAATCCAAATTCCGATACTTATTGGAACTTATCTTCCCTATCTCAAGCATATGTATTTTACAAATTATCACAAACCCAATTACTTAATAAGGATCGCTTGAGACCTGTATTTCAATATAAAGGAAACTCTCCTTTTTTTAAGGAAAAATTAAAAGACTCTTGTATGATAATGATACACGGAATATTTGATTCCAAATCAAGACATAATAAAATTCATTCGTATGTAATGAACGAATGGAAAAACTGGTTAAAAGGTCATTATCAATACGATCCATCTCAAAAAAAATGGTCTCGATTAGTAACTAAAGAATGGCGAAATAGAATCAATCAACGCTGTATGATTCAAAACCAAAACAAGGAATCAATCCAATTGGATTTATATAAAAAATACCAATTCATTCATTCCATGAAAAAAAATAACTATGCAGCGGATTCTTTTATGAGTCAAAAAGAAAAATGGAAAAAAAATCACAGATATGATCTTTTATCATCTAAATACATAAGTCCTCCTAATTCATATATTTCTGGATCAACATTAGAATTTGAAATAAACGGGGATCGAGAAATTCCATATCATTTCAATACATCGAAACCCGAATCATTTTATGTATTAGTAAGTATACCTAGTAATAATTATCTAGAAAAAGGATATATTATTGATAGGAATATAAATTTGGATAGAAAATATTTTGATTGTAGAATTCCTCATTTTTGTTTTAGAAAGAATATTGAGATCTGGACCAATGCACATATTGGCATGACGATTCATAAAAATACTAAGACTGAAATTAAAAATTTAAAAAAAATGAAAAAAAAAGATCTTTTTTCTACTACGGTTCGTCAAGACATCAAACCATGCAATCAAAAAAGAAACTTTTTTGATTGCATGGGAATGCATCAAGAGGGGTTCTCTGATACTGCATCAAATCATAATACTATATCCAATCTCGAATCTTGGTTCTTCCCAGAATTTGTGCAACTTTTTAACATATATAAGATTCAACCTTGGATCATTCCAATCAAATCACTCTTTTTTAATTTTAATAAAAATGAAAAAATAAATATAAATACAAAGAAAAATCCTCATGAATCGTCTAATAAAAATGAAAAAATAAATATAAATACAAAGAAAAATCCTCATGAATCGTCTAATAAAAAAGATCTTGAATTAGTAAATTACAAGCAGGAAGAACAAGAACAACAGGATCAAGGAAATCTTATATCGAATCTACGAAAACAAAAGAATAAAAAAGCTGTTGAAGAAGATTACGCAAGATTAGACATAAAAATTAAAAAGGGTAGAAAAAAAAAAAAATCTCAATATAAGAGAAAAAAACAAACGGAACTAGATTACTTTTTGAAAAAATATTTCCTTTTTCAATTAAGATGGGCTGATCCCTTGAATCAAAGAATAATGAACAATATTAGGGTATATTGTCTCCTACTTAGACTGATAAACCCAAAGGAAATTGCCATATCCTCGATTCAAAGAGGTGAAATAAATCTAGACGAAATGCTAATTCAAAAGGAGCTAGTTCTTACAGAATTGATAAGAAAGGGAATATTTATTATTGAACCGATTCGTCTATCTATAAGAAGGGACGGAAAATCTATTGTATATCAAACTATGGATATTTCATTGGTTGAGAAGAAGAAGCACCAAACAAATAGAAAATACGCAAAAAAAAGACATATTGAGAAAGAGGGGTTTGAAAAATCCATTCCACGATACAGCCACTTATTTTTTAGTGAAGACAAAAATCATTATGATTTCCTTATTCCTGAAAATATTCTATCTCCTAGGCATCGGAGAGAATTTAGAATTCTAATTTGTTTCAATTCACGGAATTGGAATGTTTTGGATAGAAATCCAAGATTTTGCAATGAAAAGAAAATAAAAAACTGTGGACAATTTTTGAATCAGAACAAGCATATTAACACCGATGCAAAAAATTTAATTAAATTCAAATTGTTTCTTTGGCCCAATTATCGATTAGAAGATTTAGCTTGTATGAATCGTTATTGGTTTGATACCAATAACAGCAGTCGTTTCAGTATGTCAAGAATACATATGTATTCACAATTCAGAATGAATTCAATTCAAATGCAAAATTAAAAAATTTTTATTTTTATATTTTTTTTATATTTTATAGTGGATTTCCTACATATCGTGTGACATATTCTGTAGATGAAAGCCGAAATATATAGACTGTATAACATTATAATTTCTAACACATGATGCTGATTTCATAGTGTATCCATTTTCACTAGGAGTAGCAGAATCTTTTTAGTTTAAGTAAAACTAAATCGTTCTATTTCGTGAATGCATATATTTATCAGACCCTTTTTATCCAATTGAAAATTGGATTTGGATATTGGATAAAATATACAAAACAAATAAACATAAATACATAAACAAAAAACAAATTAGTATATGAATAAATGAAATCCAATTTCGATTTATACTAGATGAAAATAACTGTCATAATAAATCTTATTATTTTTCCTGATCGGTAAAATTCACAGAAAATAAAAATTTTAATTTATTTTATGGTCAAAAATTCATTTATCTCAGTTATTCCACAAGAAGAAAAAGACGAAAATAGTGGGTCTGTTGAATTTCAAGTATTCCATTTCACCAGTAAGATACGGAGACTTACTTCACATTTAGAATTGCACAAAAGAGATTTTTTATCACAAAGGGGTCTGCGAATAATTCTGGGAAAACGTCAACGATTATTGACTTATTTGTCAAAGAAAAATAAAGTGCGTTATAAGAGATTAATGGATCAGTTAGATATTCGGGAACCAAAAACTCGTTAATTGAAATTAAATTTATTATTTGAGTTTATTATTATTTATTATTAGCCTTGTTATTTTTTTTTTTTTTTTTTATTAATTATTTATATTATATTTAATATTTAATTATTTTAATTATTTTATAATAATTATAATAATTGATAATAATTATTTAATATTTAATAATATAATAGTTTTATTTTATATTTATATTATAGTTATTTTTTATATTATTTTTATATTATAGTTATAATATTAGAATATTCTTATTTTAATTTTATTTTTTTTTTTGATAGAATTTACATTTTATATATGACTATATGAATATGAATAGGATTATTTAGAATTACTAGAATTATACTAAATTCAATTTAAATTAGGATAAATTAGGATATATATATATGAAAAATGAAAATATAATGAAAATATAATATATTTAATATTAAGAAAATAAACATGATTCGTATGTACAACTCATATTTCATGGTTATTCAAACGTAAATCAAAGGATCTTGGCCCTTTCTCATAAACAGATTTTTAAATCTATTGATTCTATAAATTTTAAAAAATCATTGATTCGTCTGGTATCTACAATAGAAAATATATGATTTCCATCATTTTATAATTAAAATTTTATCAGATCGAAAATCTTTTGTGTTCAAAACTTAAATTTATAGACCCAATGTCGCATTCAGTAAAAATTTATGATACATGTATAGGGTGTACCCAATGTGTACGAGCTTGTCCCACGGATGTATTAGAAATGATACCTTGGGACGGATGTAAAGCTAAGCAAATTGCTTCCGCGCCAAGAACCGAGGATTGTGTAGGTTGTAAGAGATGTGAATCCGCTTGCCCAACGGATTTTTTGAGTGTCCGTGTTTATTTATGGCATGAAACAACTCGCAGCATGGGTCTTTCTTATTGATATGTAACAAAAAACTCCCCTTGAATCATTTGATTCCTCTTTACCGAGAAAACTCCGTACTCGAGAAAAGAAAATATATTATTCTTCTCCCGAGCACGGAGTTTTCTGGTCAAAATTTATCTTGTCTTTATCACGAGTTATTTTCCTTGGTTAACAATACTTCTGGTTTTGCCGATATTTGCGGGTTCTTCAATTGTCCTTTTCCTTCATAAAGGAAATAAGGCGTATAGGAGGGATACTATATGTATATGTATCCTGGAGCTCCCTCTAATGACCTATGTATTTTGTTCCAATTGGACGATCCATTAAACCAATTGAAGGAAGATTCTAAATGGATAAATATTTTTTTATTTTCACTGGAGACTGGGAATCGATGGACTTTCCATAGGACCCATTTTACTGACAGGATTTATCACTTGAACCAACAAACATTAGATTTCGAAAAATTAGCTAATCAATCATATCCCGCAGCATTGGAAATAATATTCCATTTTGGTTTTCTTATAGCTTATGCTGTCAAATCGCCGATGATACCCCTACATACATGATTACCAGATACCCACGGGGAAGCGCATTACAGTACATGTATGCTTCTAGCTGGAATCTTATTAAAGATGGGAACATATGGATTGATTCGGATCAATATGGAATTGTTAGCTCACGCTCATTCTAAATTCTCTCTCTGGTTGATCATAGTAGGAATAATACAAATCTTTTATGCAGCTTCAACATCTCTTGGTCAACGCAATTTTAAAAAGCATATTGCCTATTCTTACGTATCTCATATGGGTTTCATAATTATAGGAATTGGTTCTATAACTGGCATGGGACTCAATGGAGCCATTTTACAAATACTCTCTCATGGATTGATCGGTGCTGCACTTTTTTCTTAGCAGAAACGAGTTGGGATAGAATACGTTTTGTTTATCTCGACGAGATGGTGGGGAATATCTATCCCAATGGAAAAAATATTTATATTTACCATGTTTAGTAGTTTCTCGATGGCTTCTCTTGTATTACCAGGAATGAGTGGTTTTGTTGCAGAATTCTTAGTCTTTTTTGGAATAATTACTAACCAAAAATATCTTTTCATGCCAAAAATGTTAATTACTTTTGTAATAGCAATTGGAATGATATTAACTCCTATTTTTTTATTGTCTATGTTACGTCATATTTTCTATGAATACAAGCTATTCAATATACCAAACTATAAATTTTCATATTCTGGACCGCGAAAACTATTTCTTTCGATCTGTATCTTTCTACCTGTAATAGGAATTGAGATTTATCCTGATTTCGTTCTTCCGTTATCGGTTGACAAGGTACAAGTTATATTAGCTAATAATTTTTATTATTTTTATAGAAAATAGATACTAATTCTTTTTATAGCTTAGAAAATTCTAATTAATTAGAAGGAAAGTCTTATAATTCTTTGACTTTCATCTTTTCACGATTCTTCATTGTACAATGAAAAAAATGAAGAGTGAATTAGAATTGTAATGAAATACATCTAGAGTTTTTGAGAACCATTTGAATAATTCCTCCATTCAAACGGTTTTCAAAAACTCGCACAAATACTCATTGTCTATCAGACGATGTTTTTATGTGTTCTTCATGTAGTTTATTTTATTCAATTAGATATAAATGGGAATGAACCATAACTATGGAACCCGATTCCTAATAGATTGATCCCAAAATAGCATATCCAAATTAGGAGAAATCCTATAGAAGCCACAAATGCCGAATTTGTGCCTTGGTCTTGCAATTTTTTATTTGTTCTAATATGTAAATAGATTGCAAATATGGTCCAAGTAATAAATGCCCAAGTTTCCTTAGGATCCCAATTCCAATAAGAACCCCATGCTTCATTAGCCCATACTGCTCCAGAAAGAATGCCTATGGTTAAAAAGGTAAACCCTAAACTAATGACACGATAACTCCAATAATCCAAACGCTGAATTAATTGATATTTGTAAAAATTTAGAAATGAGAGAAAAGAAGTCTTTTTAAATACACTTTCTTTTTCGTTCAAGTATTCTATCGTACCAACAAAGAAAAATGACTTCCTTAAGCTTATAAAATTCTTGTTAAAAAAAAAATCGATATTTTTTCTTTCTATTTTTTCTTTCTAATAATTTAGACACCCAACATCTTAGTATCTTAGTATAATTAAATATTAACATTTTTCGTTGTCTTATCCTAATTGTGCTTTTATATTTCGAAAAGTACAATTAATAGGAAAGAAAAAACCTTCTCACGAATTCAATCGAACTCAATATCAATAATATAAAGATTCAATAATCAATAAAAATATTATACAAAATATTCTTAATATTCTTATATTATATATATATTATATATAATTTAATATAATTTATATAATTAAATAATTAAATATAATTATAAATATTAATATAATTTATATAATTAAATATAATTATAAATTAATATTCTTATATTATATATATATAATTTATATAATTAAATATAATTATAAATATTAATATATAAATATTAATATAATTTATATAATTAAATATAATTATAAATATAAATATAATTAATTAAATAAAATATATAATTAAATATAATTAAATATTAAATATAAATTAAATATAATTAAATAAAATATATAATATATAATAATTAAATATATAATATGATTATGATATATAATAATATATGTAATATATGTAATAATATTATAATTATAATATATATAATATAAATATAGAATATAAATATAGAATATATAGAATATAAATATAGAATATAATAATATATAATATATATATAATATATATAATATATAATAATAAATAATAAAATAATAATTTATAATTATAAAAAATTATAAAACAATAATAAAATAAAAAAAGCTAGGTTTCTGTTATAGTTATAGTTTATAATATATAGTTTATAATACATAAATGGAAAAGTTTATTATGAAAACTGAACTTACGAAAATACTAACTGAATATTCTTGATATTGAACTTGAACATTTCCATATGAATGGAAATGCATTTTGCTTCATTGTTTCCTAAACTCTATTGAATATAGACAATTCAACATGAATTTACTATTATTCTTTCAGGTAAGCCGCCATGGTGAAATTGGTAGACACGCTGCTCTTAGGAAGCAGTGCTAGAGCATCTCGGTTCGAGTCCGAGTGGCGGCATAAAATTATATAATTATATATTATTATTATATTATTATTTAATATAATTATATAATTATTTTTAATAATTATATTTTTCCTTAACATTAGATTGTATTTATGTAAGATTATAAAATTTATAGATATTTTATATATTTCCATTTCTATTTATGTTTTATAGATTTAGGATTTATTAATTTATTATAGTTCAATTATGGATCTCTTTATATTTTATATTTATTTTTTATTGAATATTAAAGAATATTGATATTGAATTTTAATTCGTTTTTTATTTATTTATTTTTAAAAGTTATGCTATTATATTATTGATATTGATGGAATCACTATAGGTAATGACTAATAAAGTAAAGAGTAATCCATTTTGAACAATATATGTCTTTCACATACAACGATAAAAATGAGTCACCTATCTTTGAATGGCAGTTCCAAAAAAACGTACTTCTATGTCAAAAAAGCATATTCGTAGAAATCCTTGGAAAAAAAAAGTCTCTTTAGCGGCAGTAAAAGCTTTTTCTTTAGCTAAATCTGTTTCTACCGGACAGTCAAAAAGTTTTTTTTTGGGACAAAAAAACGTTTTTAAAAATCTTAATTGATATGTCTCAAAGAACTTCAAATTTTATATTTTTTACTTGGAAGACAAATAATTGACATTTACTAATGTATTATTATTGTATTTTTTTTTTTTTTAATATTTATTTTAATCTCCAATTTCAATTATTTATTATTTAATGGGAACCCTTTTTTATGTTTATGATATTTGTGACCTTAGAACATATATTAACTCATATTTCCTTTTCGATCATCTCAATTGTGATTATGATTCATTTGATGAACTTATTAGTCTATGAAATAGAAGGATTGCGTAATTCGTCAGAAAAGGGGATGATAGCTACTTTTTTCTCTATAACAGGGTTTTTAGTTATTCGTTGGATTTCTTCAGGACATTTTCCCTTAAGTAATTTATATGAATCATTAATCTTCCTTTCGTGGAGTTTCTCCATTATTCATATGATTCCATATCTTGGGAATCATAAAAATTATTTAAGCACAATAACTACACCAAGTGCCATTTTTACTCAAGGTTTTGCCACGTCAGGTCTTTCAATTGAAATGCATCAATCCGCAATATTAGTACCTGCTCTACAATCTCACTGGTTAATGATGCATGTCAGTATGATGCTATTGAGCTATGCAGTTCTTTTATGCGGATCATTATTATCAGTTGCTCTTATAGTGATTACATTTCGAAAAAATATCGATTTTTTTTTTAACAAGAATTTTATAAGCTTAAGGAAGTCATTTTTCTTTGTTGGTACGATAGAATACTTGAACGAAAAAGAAAGTGTATTTAAAAAGACTTCTTTTCTCTCATTTCTAAATTTTTACAAATATCAATTAATTCAGCGTTTGGATTATTGGAGTTATCGTGTCATTAGTTTAGGGTTTACCTTTTTAACCATAGGCATTCTTTCTGGAGCAGTATGGGCTAATGAAGCATGGGGTTCTTATTGGAATTGGGATCCTAAGGAAACTTGGGCATTTATTACTTGGACCATATTTGCAATCTATTTACATATTAGAACAAATAAAAAATTGCAAGACCAAGGCACAAATTCGGCATTTGTGGCTTCTATAGGATTTCTCCTAATTTGGATATGCTATTTTGGGATCAATCTATTAGGAATCGGGTTCCATAGTTATGGTTCATTCCCATTTATATCTAATTGAATAAAATAAACTACATGAAGAACACATAAAAACATCGTCTGATAGACAATGAGTATTTGTGCGAGTTTTTGAAAACCGTTTGAATGGAGGAATTATTCAAATGGTTCTCAAAAACTCTAGATGTATTTCATTACAATTCTAATTCACTCTTCATTTTTTTCATTGTACAATGAAGAATCGTGAAAAGATGAAAGTCAAAGAATTATAAGACTTTCCTTCTAATTAATTAGAATTTTCTAAGCTATAAAAAGAATTAGTATCTATTTTCTATAAAAATAATAAAAATTATTAGCTAATATAACTTGTACCTTGTCAACCGATAACGGAAGAACGAAATCAGGATAAATCTCAATTCCTATTACAGGTAGAAAGATACAGATCGAAAGAAATAGTTTTCGCGGTCCAGAATATGAAAATTTATAGTTTGGTATATTGAATAGCTTGTATTCATAGAAAATATGACGTAACATAGACAATAAAAAAATAGGAGTTAATATCATTCCAATTGCTATTACAAAAGTAATTAACATTTTTGGCATGAAAAGATATTTTTGGTTAGTAATTATTCCAAAAAAGACTAAGAATTCTGCAACAAAACCACTCATTCCTGGTAATACAAGAGAAGCCATCGAGAAACTACTAAACATGGTAAATATAAATATTTTTTCCATTGGGATAGATATTCCCCACCATCTCGTCGAGATAAACAAAACGTATTCTATCCCAACTCGTTTCTGCTAAGAAAAAAGTGCAGCACCGATCAATCCATGAGAGAGTATTTGTAAAATGGCTCCATTGAGTCCCATGCCAGTTATAGAACCAATTCCTATAATTATGAAACCCATATGAGATACGTAAGAATAGGCAATATGCTTTTTAAAATTGCGTTGACCAAGAGATGTTGAAGCTGCATAAAAGATTTGTATTATTCCTACTATGATCAACCAGAGAGAGAATTTAGAATGAGCGTGAGCTAACAATTCCATATTGATCCGAATCAATCCATATGTTCCCATCTTTAATAAGATTCCAGCTAGAAGCATACATGTACTGTAATGCGCTTCCCCGTGGGTATCTGGTAATCATGTATGTAGGGGTATCATCGGCGATTTGACAGCATAAGCTATAAGAAAACCAAAATGGAATATTATTTCCAATGCTGCGGGATATGATTGATTAGCTAATTTTTCGAAATCTAATGTTTGTTGGTTCAAGTGATAAATCCTGTCAGTAAAATGGGTCCTATGGAAAGTCCATCGATTCCCAGTCTCCAGTGAAAATAAAAAAATATTTATCCATTTAGAATCTTCCTTCAATTGGTTTAATGGATCGTCCAATTGGAACAAAATACATAGGTCATTAGAGGGAGCTCCAGGATACATATACATATAGTATCCCTCCTATACGCCTTATTTCCTTTATGAAGGAAAAGGACAATTGAAGAACCCGCAAATATCGGCAAAACCAGAAGTATTGTTAACCAAGGAAAATAACTCGTGATAAAGACAAGATAAATTTTGACCAGAAAACTCCGTGCTCGGGAGAAGAATAATATATTTTCTTTTCTCGAGTACGGAGTTTTCTCGGTAAAGAGGAATCAAATGATTCAAGGGGAGTTTTTTGTTACATATCAATAAGAAAGACCCATGCTGCGAGTTGTTTCATGCCATAAATAAACACGGACACTCAAAAAATCCGTTGGGCAAGCGGATTCACATCTCTTACAACCTACACAATCCTCGGTTCTTGGCGCGGAAGCAATTTGCTTAGCTTTACATCCGTCCCAAGGTATCATTTCTAATACATCCGTGGGACAAGCTCGTACACATTGGGTACACCCTATACATGTATCATAAATTTTTACTGAATGCGACATTGGGTCTATAAATTTAAGTTTTGAACACAAAAGATTTTCGATCTGATAAAATTTTAATTATAAAATGATGGAAATCATATATTTTCTATTGTAGATACCAGACGAATCAATGATTTTTTAAAATTTATAGAATCAATAGATTTAAAAATCTGTTTATGAGAAAGGGCCAAGATCCTTTGATTTACGTTTGAATAACCATGAAATATGAGTTGTACATACGAATCATGTTTATTTTCTTAATATTAAATATATTATATTTTCATTATATTTTCATTTTTCATATATATATATCCTAATTTATCCTAATTTAAATTGAATTTAGTATAATTCTAGTAATTCTAAATAATCCTATTCATATTCATATAGTCATATATAAAATGTAAATTCTATCAAAAAAAAAAATAAAATTAAAATAAGAATATTCTAATATTATAACTATAATATAAAAATAATATAAAAAATAACTATAATATAAATATAAAATAAAACTATTATATTATTAAATATTAAATAATTATTATCAATTATTATAATTATTATAAAATAATTAAAATAATTAAATATTAAATATAATATAAATAATTAATAAAAAAAAAAAAAAAAAATAACAAGGCTAATAATAAATAATAATAAACTCAAATAATAAATTTAATTTCAATTAACGAGTTTTTGGTTCCCGAATATCTAACTGATCCATTAATCTCTTATAACGCACTTTATTTTTCTTTGACAAATAAGTCAATAATCGTTGACGTTTTCCCAGAATTATTCGCAGACCCCTTTGTGATAAAAAATCTCTTTTGTGCAATTCTAAATGTGAAGTAAGTCTCCGTATCTTACTGGTGAAATGGAATACTTGAAATTCAACAGACCCACTATTTTCGTCTTTTTCTTCTTGTGGAATAACTGAGATAAATGAATTTTTGACCATAAAATAAATTAAAATTTTTATTTTCTGTGAATTTTACCGATCAGGAAAAATAATAAGATTTATTATGACAGTTATTTTCATCTAGTATAAATCGAAATTGGATTTCATTTATTCATATACTAATTTGTTTTTTGTTTATGTATTTATGTTTATTTGTTTTGTATATTTTATCCAATATCCAAATCCAATTTTCAATTGGATAAAAAGGGTCTGATAAATATATGCATTCACGAAATAGAACGATTTAGTTTTACTTAAACTAAAAAGATTCTGCTACTCCTAGTGAAAATGGATACACTATGAAATCAGCATCATGTGTTAGAAATTATAATGTTATACAGTCTATATATTTCGGCTTTCATCTACAGAATATGTCACACGATATGTAGGAAATCCACTATAAAATATAAAAAAAATATAAAAATAAAAATTTTTTAATTTTGCATTTGAATTGAATTCATTCTGAATTGTGAATACATATGTATTCTTGACATACTGAAACGACTGCTGTTATTGGTATCAAACCAATAACGATTCATACAAGCTAAATCTTCTAATCGATAATTGGGCCAAAGAAACAATTTGAATTTAATTAAATTTTTTGCATCGGTGTTAATATGCTTGTTCTGATTCAAAAATTGTCCACAGTTTTTTATTTTCTTTTCATTGCAAAATCTTGGATTTCTATCCAAAACATTCCAATTCCGTGAATTGAAACAAATTAGAATTCTAAATTCTCTCCGATGCCTAGGAGATAGAATATTTTCAGGAATAAGGAAATCATAATGATTTTTGTCTTCACTAAAAAATAAGTGGCTGTATCGTGGAATGGATTTTTCAAACCCCTCTTTCTCAATATGTCTTTTTTTTGCGTATTTTCTATTTGTTTGGTGCTTCTTCTTCTCAACCAATGAAATATCCATAGTTTGATATACAATAGATTTTCCGTCCCTTCTTATAGATAGACGAATCGGTTCAATAATAAATATTCCCTTTCTTATCAATTCTGTAAGAACTAGCTCCTTTTGAATTAGCATTTCGTCTAGATTTATTTCACCTCTTTGAATCGAGGATATGGCAATTTCCTTTGGGTTTATCAGTCTAAGTAGGAGACAATATACCCTAATATTGTTCATTATTCTTTGATTCAAGGGATCAGCCCATCTTAATTGAAAAAGGAAATATTTTTTCAAAAAGTAATCTAGTTCCGTTTGTTTTTTTCTCTTATATTGAGATTTTTTTTTTTTTCTACCCTTTTTAATTTTTATGTCTAATCTTGCGTAATCTTCTTCAACAGCTTTTTTATTCTTTTGTTTTCGTAGATTCGATATAAGATTTCCTTGATCCTGTTGTTCTTGTTCTTCCTGCTTGTAATTTACTAATTCAAGATCTTTTTTATTAGACGATTCATGAGGATTTTTCTTTGTATTTATATTTATTTTTTCATTTTTATTAGACGATTCATGAGGATTTTTCTTTGTATTTATATTTATTTTTTCATTTTTATTAAAATTAAAAAAGAGTGATTTGATTGGAATGATCCAAGGTTGAATCTTATATATGTTAAAAAGTTGCACAAATTCTGGGAAGAACCAAGATTCGAGATTGGATATAGTATTATGATTTGATGCAGTATCAGAGAACCCCTCTTGATGCATTCCCATGCAATCAAAAAAGTTTCTTTTTTGATTGCATGGTTTGATGTCTTGACGAACCGTAGTAGAAAAAAGATCTTTTTTTTTCATTTTTTTTAAATTTTTAATTTCAGTCTTAGTATTTTTATGAATCGTCATGCCAATATGTGCATTGGTCCAGATCTCAATATTCTTTCTAAAACAAAAATGAGGAATTCTACAATCAAAATATTTTCTATCCAAATTTATATTCCTATCAATAATATATCCTTTTTCTAGATAATTATTACTAGGTATACTTACTAATACATAAAATGATTCGGGTTTCGATGTATTGAAATGATATGGAATTTCTCGATCCCCGTTTATTTCAAATTCTAATGTTGATCCAGAAATATATGAATTAGGAGGACTTATGTATTTAGATGATAAAAGATCATATCTGTGATTTTTTTTCCATTTTTCTTTTTGACTCATAAAAGAATCCGCTGCATAGTTATTTTTTTTCATGGAATGAATGAATTGGTATTTTTTATATAAATCCAATTGGATTGATTCCTTGTTTTGGTTTTGAATCATACAGCGTTGATTGATTCTATTTCGCCATTCTTTAGTTACTAATCGAGACCATTTTTTTTGAGATGGATCGTATTGATAATGACCTTTTAACCAGTTTTTCCATTCGTTCATTACATACGAATGAATTTTATTATGTCTTGATTTGGAATCAAATATTCCGTGTATCATTATCATACAAGAGTCTTTTAATTTTTCCTTAAAAAAAGGAGAGTTTCCTTTATATTGAAATACAGGTCTCAAGCGATCCTTATTAAGTAATTGGGTTTGTGATAATTTGTAAAATACATATGCTTGAGATAGGGAAGATAAGTTCCAATAAGTATCGGAATTTGGATTCCTATTCTCAGTACTATAAGTATTTGAAAACAACTTTTTTATTGTATTTTTATTTGTTTCATCAATTCCTTCTTGTTCTTTATTTCTTTTATTGTTGTAAATGGATTTATTAAAGATATTTTTTTTTGATTTAAAGAAAAGTTGTGCATTGATCTTAGGAATGCTAATGGTACATAGTAAAATATCTATGTATATCTTTTCAATGAATGATTTTATAAAGTAGTGCGATTTACGCATTAATCGGATATTTTTCCTTTTTAAGATTTTCAAGGATTCCGGCCTTTTATTATCATAAATTAGAACTATATCTTTTTTTTTTTCTTTTTCGTTTCGTTCTATTTGATTCCTGATTTTTATTGTCTTATCAGAAAGATCTTTCATTCTTCTTTCTATTAGTGAATAATTTAACCAATTTTTTGGTCGAATTCGAACAGATGATTCGCGAAGAATCTTTTTATTTTTTTGTAAATCTTTTTCGTTTTCCTTCATTTCATATACTTTTTCTTTCCTCAACTCAAATAAAAAAATTGGATTTATTTTTTCCAATTTTTTCATTATGAGTTTGATAACTATAAATATTTTAGTGACCCATTTTGTTTTTTCTTTTCTAACTTTTATAAATATAAAGGATTTTATTCTTTCCTTCAAAAAGTTTATAACTTGTAAAATCTTATTTTTTACCCTTCTATTTCTTTTTTTGAGTTCTTTATAAATAGGTTCAAAAAAAGAAGGTCGTTTTCGGGGAGAACCAAAGGGAAGTTCTGCTTCCATTCCCCAGACTGTTAAAAAACAAAAATTTTGGTTTTTATATTTTGAATCTCCTCGATCTCTATGATGAGATCGTACCTTAGCTTTTCGCCAAGGTTTTAGACAGAAAGGATATAGAATCTTTATCTGAATGCCGTCTGTTAACCAATCTTGGGGAAATTCTGTTTCTGATAATTGAACACCATTATAGGTGCATTTAATATGCATTTCTCTATTCCATTCCTTAAAATCCTCGTACCACTCGGGGAATTGAAATAATAACATACGTAAAATATTTTTAGCTATTATAAATGAAGGCAATATAATGTATTTTCTAAAAAAAGATTGGATTACTAACATTAAACCTCTTATTGCTTGAATAAATACAAAGGTATCCCAAGCTTCTGATATTTCTATACGTTCTTTTTTATCCTTTTCTTCTTTTGTCTCTTTATTTTCAAAATGGGAATCTAAAATTTTAAATTCAGATTCTCGTTCTCTACCCATCCAATTCCTCAAAATAAGATTCTTCATTTCATTAATATGAAAAGAATAAAAAAAAGATGTTTTGTCTATACGGTCCAAAAAAAGTGGGGAATGCGCATTTACTTGAAAGAGGTTCCAAATAACTGTTTTACGTCTTTGAGCGCGCATGGATCCTTTGATTAGATTGCGACGAAAACACGATTGTTGGGAGTAACGTATCAGAGCTACCTCTTCCTCTTCCTCTTCCGTTTTATTATCATTTTTCTCATTGTTACTAGCATTCTTAGTACTAGAAATAGAATCGGTATTTTGATCATTATCGTTATAAATTACAACACGTTTGGCTCTTCTTGAATGAATCTCATGCTCTTCTTCTTCTAATTCTTCTTCATTTTCTTTTTCCTCTTCTTCCAACAAATCCTCGGTTAATTTGTATGACCATCTAGACACCTTTTTACTGACTTCTTTAATTCCAATATCTTTCTTTTTCTTTGTTTTTTGATCTTTTGTAATTACATCGAATACAAATTGCAAAGATTTTGCTTGACTTTCTGAATCAATTATTTTTGCTTCTGTCAATAAAGGACATTTTTCAAAATTAAAAATGTGTCCGCACTCAGAAGATAATTCATCAATTGAGATGAAGGACTTTTCCGTTTTTTTTAAAAATGATTGACGGTAAATTCCTAAGGAATCATTAAGAAGTAGATCATGAATCTTATTTATCCAAAAAATTTCTACTAAATCTTCTGTATTTGTATAAGTAATTAAATGATTCATGATTGCATGTGAATAGAGTTTTTTTCGTGTTCCTCGACAAGGTCCGTTGAAAAAAGGATCATATGCTTTTGGCAAGCATTTTTTTTTATTCTCATCATCGCATAATATGGTTCTTTTTTCAAGCCTATCCAGACTAGGAGATCCCTCATTTTTTTCTATAATTTTTATTCGATTTATCAATTCATTATTCAAATTTAACTTTTTTTTTTCATTGGTATAAATCCAAGAATTAGAAAGATTTTCGTCATATATTTTTTCTCTTATGTACAAAGAAATTCTTCGTTCTAGCATTTCTGAAAATGTCGATAAACTAGGAGGATACATAAAGGATATTTTTTGTTTCCCATCACTTGTACATGTATAAAAAAAAAATTGTGACATTTCATTGCGTAAAGCATCTTCTAATTGATCATTTTCTATATATCGTAATGGACGATTCCATCGTTTATAATCGAAAAAAAAAGTGACAAAAGTTTTTTCAACCCAAAACCAATAATAACTTTTATTTTTCTTTTCTTTCAGTCTTCCCAATTCCAAATTCTCTTGATGGGTATCCAGATCATAATCTTCATGAACTGGGCTATCTTGATAGCGTGCCCCTTGAAAGTTAAATTCATCCTTTGTTTTTTCCTTTCCATTCACTCGGGTCTCTTCCGTTTCATCTATTTTGTCCAGATCCTCCTTTTCTTCCGAGCAAAGGGAAGGGTTTTCTTCGTTGGATCCCTCTTGTTCCTGTTTAGTCTCCTTCGTTTCGGAAGTTGTTTCCACATCGCTTTCTTCCTTTCTTTCTTCCCCCTCTTCCGTTTCTGAAGTTTCTTTCTCTTTCAGTTTCTTAGTGACTGTAGGTGACGGCATTCTTCCTAAATAGTAGACAGAGGTGATAAATAAGAGAATACTAAAGATTCGAGCCATAGAATTTCTAAATTCTGACACAAGATACTTATTAGATCGAATAGAATGATTTTGCCGTATCCAGAATAATACCAATCCAACCCATTTC